AACGAAGCCAATTTAGTAATTAGTAAAGCCGAAGTCAATAGGGGTACTACTATCAAGAAATTCAAACCTAGGGCTCGAGGACGTAGCTACCCGATAAAAAAACCTACCTGTCATATAACTATTGTAATGGAAGATATTTCTTTAGATGATAAATATGTAGAGATAGATTCGTTAAAAAAACCTAGATGGAAAAAAAAGAATACAGCAGCGTATCTTGATATGTATAGTAGTGGGGGAATATGGGACAAAAAATAAATCCACTTGGTTTCAGACTTGGTACAACCCAAGGTCATCATTCTCTTTGGTTTGCACAACCCAAAAATTATTTGGAAGGTTTACAAGAAGATCAAAAAATAAGAGATTGTATCAAGAATTATGTACAAAAGAATATGAAAAGTTATTCTGGGTTAGAGGGAATTGCACGTATAGAGATTCAAAAAAGAATCGATCTGATCCAGGTCATAATCTTTATGGGATTCCCAAAATTGTTACTAGAAAGTCGCCCACGAGGGGTTGAAGAATTACAAACGACTCTACAAAAAGAGTTTAATTGTATGAACCGAAAACTTAATATTGCTATCAAAAGAATTCCCAAACCTTATGGAAACCCTAAAATCCTTGCAGAATTTATAGCCGGACAATTAAAGAATAGAGTTTCATTTCGAAAAGCAATGAAAAAAGCTATTGAATTAACTGAACAAGCAGATACAAAAGGAATTAAAGTACAAATTGCAGGTCGTATTGATGGAAAAGAAATTGCACGTGTCGAATGGATTCGAGAGGGTAGGGTTCCCCTACAAACCATTCGAGCGAAAATTGATTATTGTTCCTATACAGTTCGAACTATCTATGGTGTATTAGGTATCAAAATTTGGATATTTATAGACGAGGAATAATAAAGACAAGGGATAATAAACCTTTCTTTTTAACATAAAAAAAAAAAGAAAACCCCCTTCATTCTTTTGCTCAAAACTATCAATTAATTATTAATTCTATAAGGTTGAATAAAAATTAGATTGAGACTTTTTTTTAAGAAAATTGCTATGCTTAGTGTGTGACTCGTTGGTTTTTTAGGGTTAGGATTCAAAAAGACCAGCCCAACACCATAGTATGAACTAATAACTAACCATAGAACTAATAACCAACTCATTACTTCGCATTATCTAGATCTAAAAAACCAGTCAAGATATGATATATTGGTCATATCTTTGTAGCAACTGAAATTTTGTGTTTCTGCAAAAAAAAATAAATCTGATTTTTAAGAAAATAGAAAAACAAAATAGAGAAAAAGGATGTGGATATAAATGGAAAGATGAGAGAAAGAGAGAAAAAAAATATCAATGGTATAGAATTCCAATATGTAATATGTAAGGTCTATAAGTCATCTCATAAAAGGCAGTGTAATAAAGCATTAATACTGATTCTTATATAACATAATTAAAATATAACATAATTAAATGACTCTTCTTATAAATTTCTAAATTATAGAACAAAACAAAAAAATCAAGAGCTTCGAGCCAATAAAGACTAAGAAGATTGACTCAAGAACAAATTGCATTACATTATGGGCTCCGTTGTAAAAATTGGACCTAAGCATTAAGTAAGAAGCGATGGGAACGATGGAAGCTGTGAATGCAAAAGATTTTTGTGAAAAAGGAATCTTAATGATTCACTGGTCGGGATGGCGAAATGAACCGGAGATCAATTCATCTATTGTAAGAAGTCAGGAAACAAGCCGAAAATTTAAATAGAAGAGTAAATATTCGCCCGCGAAAACTTTTTTTTTAATTGATAAATTTGGACGATAAAAAGAAAAAGACAAAAATTTGTTCTATTGTTATTTCAAAATAACAATATGATTTCAAAAATAGAAACTAAAATCTTTAATTGTCTATTTAAACAAGATCTATAGATTACTAATAGATTAGATTATAGGTAGATTAGATTATAGGAAATCTCAAAAAATTCCACGATTCTATTTAAATACATGTATATCTTAATATCTTAATTAGTTAATTATTTCTTAATCTTAATTAGTTAATTATTTCTTAATCTTAATTAGTTAATTATTTCATTTTAATTTAATTAATTAAGATTCGAAATCTTTTTTGTTTTTTAATTCTTTTATTCGCGAGGAGCCGGATGAGAAGAAACTCTCACGTCCAGTTCTGCAGTAGAGATGGAATTCATAATCAACCATCAACTATAACCCTAAAAGAACCAGATTCCGTAAACAACATAGAGGAAGAATGAAGGGAATATCATATCGAGGGAATCGTATTTGTTTCGGTAAATATGCTCTTCAGGCACTCGAACCCGCGTGGATCACATCTAGACAAATAGAAGCCGGTCGACGGGCAATGACACGAAATGCACGTCGTGGTGGAAAACTATGGGTACGTATATTTCCAGACAAACCAGTTACACTAAGGCCCGCAGAAACACGTATGGGTTCGGGGAAAGGATCCCCGGAATATTGGGTAGCTGTTGTTAAACCAGGTCGAATACTTTATGAAATGGGTGGAGTAAAAGAAAATATAGCTAGAAGGGCTATTTCAATAGCAGCATCCAAAATGCCTATACGGACTCAATTCATTATTTCGGGATAAAGGAGAAAAGGGTAGAACTAACAGAAATGAGTCTTGGGTGTGAAAAAAAAATTGCTTATTTGTTTCTTTTTTTATTTTTAGACAAAAAATATTTCTTTTTTTTTATCCTTTGCATTAAAAGAACAAATTACAAAATGATATGATTCAATCTCAGACCCATTTAAATGTAGCAGATAACAGCGGGGCTCGAGAACTGATGTGTATTCGAATCATAGGAGCTAGCAATCGTCGATATGCTCATATTGGTGACGTTATTGTTGCTGTGATCAAAGAAGCCGTACCAAATATGCCCCTAGAAAAATCAGAAGTGGTCAGAGCTGTAATTGTGCGTACCTGTAAAGAATTCAAACGTGAGAACGGTATGATAATCCGATATGATGACAATGCTGCAGTTGTTATTGACCAAGAAGGAAATCCAAAAGGAACGCGAATTTTTGGCGCGATCGCCCGGGAATTAAGACAATTTAATTTTACTAAAATAGTTTCATTAGCTCCCGAAGTATTATAAATATAAAAAGGGATCCCACTATTTTATAGTGGGATAGTTGAAAGAAATGGATTGAGAAATAGATTGTATCTCACGCATATACCTTTATTCATAAAATATTCATAAAAAAAAAAAAAAGAAATAAGCATGTTGATTATATCAAATTTTGAGTCACCAACAATTTTAGTTCATCATGGGCAGAGACACTATTGCTGAGGTACTAACCTCTATACGAAATGCTGATATGGATAAAAAAAGAGTAGTTCGAATAACAGCCACTAATATTACCGAAAATATTGTCAAAATACTTTTAAAAGAGGGTTTTATCGAAAACGTGAGAAAACATCGAGAAAACAACAAAGATTTTTTGGTTTTAACGCTACGACATAGAAGGAATAGGAAAAGGCCCTGTAGAAATCTTTTAAATTTAAAACGGATCAGTCGACCTGGTCTACGAATCTATTCTAATTATCGACGAATTCCTCGAATTTTAGGCGGGATGGGAATTGTAATTATTTCGACTTCTCGAGGTATAATGACAGACCGAGAGGCTCGGCTAGAAAGAATCGGCGGAGAAATTTTGTGTTATATATGGTAATCTTTTTAATATACAAATTGGACCCAAAACTTACAATTTTTAATTGTAAAATAAAAAAGAAAAGGGACGAGTTGTCTAATATTGTTCCTCCTTCATTAGTTGATACTTCAAGGGGACTTTACCTGGAATGAAAGAACAAAAATGGATTCATGAGGGTTTAATTACCGAATCGCTTCCCAATGGCATGTTCCGGGTTCGTTTAGATAATGAAGATCTGATTCTAGGTTATGTTTCAGGAAAGATTCGACGTAGTTTTATACGGATACTACCGGGGGATAGAGTCAAGGTTGAGGTAAGTCGGTATGATTCAACCAAAGGACGTATAATTTATCGACTCCGCAACAAGGATTCGAAGGATAAGAAGGATTCGAAGGATAAGAAGGATTCGAAGGATAACAAGGATTCGAAGGATTAAATGGCTTGAACACCCCTTTCGCGAGAATACGATTCGAGATTGCGAATTCTCAATAAACTTTTTTTCTTCCAAGAAGTAAATTACAATTTAAGATAAGGAATGACAAATATGAAAATCAGAGCTTCTGTTCGTAAAATTTGTGAAAAATGTCGACTAATCCGCAGGCGGGGGCGAATTATAGTAATTTGTTCCAATCCGAGACATAAACAAAGGCAGGGATAATCACACTCGCTAAATGAAACGATATAAATAAGGAATCAGTTTTAATATGAAATGAAATGGATATATCCATATATCTCTAACTCATATTTTCGAGATGATAAAATATGGCAAAAGCTATACCGAGAATTGGTTCGCGCAGGAATGGACGTATTGGCTCACGTAAGAGTGTACGTAGAATCCCAAGGGGAGTGATTCATGTTCAAGCAAGTTTCAATAATACCATTGTGACCGTTACAGATGTACGGGGTAGGGTGGTTTCTTGGTCCTCTGCCGGTACTTGTGGATTCAAGGGTACGAGAAGAGGGACACCATTTGCTGCTCAAACCGCAGCAAGAAATGCTATTCGTACAGTAGTGGATCAAGGTATGCAACGAGCGGAGGTCATGATAAAAGGCCCCGGTCTCGGAAGAGACGCGGCTCTCCGAGCTATTCGTAGAAGTGGTATATTATTAAGTTTTGTACGGGATGTAACCCCTATGCCACATAATGGCTGTAGACCTCCGAAAAAAAGACGTGTGTAGAAATGCACATTGAAGAACTTTCAAGAGAAACAAGAGAAATAAATGATTCAATGATCTAATGAAATTATATTACTATGGTTCGAGAGAAAATAACAGTATCTACTCGGACACTACAGTGGAAATGTGTTGAATCAAGAACAGAGAGTAA